GGTTGATTTTATTTGATGTTGCAAATCTAGGGGGATAGCTGTCTAGGGGAAATTAATTCATTAAAGTGGCATGCTTGTATTGGGTGGGGTATTTTGCTCGTTTAAGTGTTGTGTAGGTCGTTTGTTACTCGCTTGTTAATTTGTGGGTAGCTTATGGTCTAATTAGAATCTTTATTTTACGGTGGTCTTGTTTTTGGGGTTTGGCAGGACTTTTCAGTTGAATATTGATATTGCACTTACGGGGGGGTAGGGGGGGTTTGCGATTAAATACTATGCGTATGCGTATGCGTATGCGTATGCGTATGCGTATGCGTATGCGTATGCGTATGTCCTGTAACCATTAACTTGATTACACCTGAACACTCTCCCGTCCGTTTGAAGTTCTTAAACGTATATCCGTGAATGTGATTTCATGTTAGTTTAAATTTATGTCCTGTACCATTAACTTCATGCGCTAGCTATTATCCGGGCTAGATATGATTACCTGACTTATAAGTCCAGCTTCAATTGAATTGACTGCGTCGGGGCCTTTGACGGCCATAGCTGGATCCAGGCATCCCCCAAAATTAAAAAATACCAAAGGCATGACACCACAGTTATGTGTCGGCATGGGCTGATTAGTCACTAATCCATCGAGATGTCTTATTTAAGGGGAATGAGTGGGCGATTTTAGGTGAGATGGCCCTGAAGAAAGAACCAGATGTCGTTTACACCCCATATCTAGAAACCCCCACGATTGATGGGCCCGGGGCGAGAAGAGGGACACTTTTCACAAGGGTTGCTGGTTTCACGTGAGTTGGTAGATTAAGAGATAACCCGTTGGAGGTGATACGCATGTTGTCGTGAAATGATTTGACTTGGATGGGGTATGTACGATCAATGAAAGTATGTACTATGTACGTTTGGATTTTTAATGGATATGAAATTGTGAATGGGGCAATACAGTTATGTAATATTATACATAGATGTACTTAATGAATGTATGGGGTAAATAAATTTATGCACGAATTACATAGCGGGTGGTTTTCAAGGAATAGTTTAAATAGAATGTCAGCTTTGGGTGTTGATGGTGGGGGATTAGCTCCTTCCTTGAGTCTGTGGGGGAATGATTTGTTTTTCCCCATTTCTGGTTTACAAGACCAGTGTAATTAGTATACTACATAGACTTATCATTTTAGGAGGTGGTTTTCTATTATGCTTGCTAGGGGTATTAGGATTAAGATGAGGGAGAAGTATAGTACTGATGCTAGTTGGCCGATGATGATATAGGGGTGTTCAACTGGTTGTCCACCGATTCAGGTTAGTGTGAGAAGGTCGGCAACTAGTAATCAGAATAAACATTGACTTAGTGGTCGGAATATCATGCTTCGTTGTTTTGATGTATGTAGTAGTGGTATGAGGGTTAAGATTAAGATAGATAGGACTAGAGCTAGTACTCCTCCGAGTTTATTGGGGATAGATCGAAGGATGGCGTATGCAAATAGGAAATACCATTCTGGTTTGATGTGTGGAGGGGTGTTTAGTGGGTTAGCTGGGGTGTAGTTGTCTGGGTCTCCTAGTAGGTCTGGTGCAAATAGGACTAGGGTTAGGAGGACCAGGATTATTGCTAATGCACCTAGTATGTCTTTGATTGTGTAGTAGGGGTGAAATGGGATTATGTCTGTGTCTGATGGAATTCCTGTGGGGTTATTTGATCCGGTTTCGTGTAGAAATAGTAGGTGAATGGTGGTTAGGGCTGTGATGATGAATGGAAGAAGAAAGTGGAAAGTAAAAAATCGTGTTAGGGTAGCTTTGTCTACTGAGAATCCCCCTCAGATTCATTCCACTAGGTCTGTTCCAATATAGGGAATAGCTGATAGGAGGTTGGTGATGACTGTTGCTCCTCAGAATGATATTTGGCCTCATGGTAGTACGTAGCCTATAAAAGCTGTTGCTATGACGGCGAATAGGAGTGCAATTCCTACGTTTCAGGTTTTGATGTAGGTATATGATCCGTAGTAGAGTCCTCGGCCTACGTGTAGGAATAGGCAAATAAAGAATATGGATGCTCCGTTAGCATGTAGGTAGCGTAGAATTCATCCATAGTTTACATCTCGACAAATGTGGGTTACGGATTGGAAGGCGGTTGATGTGTCTGGGGTGTAGTGTATTGCTAGAAACAGTCCTGTTAGGATTTGGATTCCCAGGCACATACCTAAGAGTGAACCGAAGTTTCATCATGAAGAAATACTTGATGGAGCGGGTAGGTCGATTAGTGAGTTGTTGATGATTTTTAGTAGTGGGTGGGATTTTCGAATGTTGGTCATTGTGGTTCTTGTAGTTGAAGTACAACGGTGGTTTTTCATGCCATTAGTCGTGGTTAAAGTCCATGTAAGAATAATGATTATATATGTTGTTTTTATTTTGAGTGTAGTTTTTGTAGTGGGGTCTGTTGGGTTTTCTTCTAAGCCTTCACCAATTTATGGTGGGGTTGGTTTAATTATTAGCGGTGGGGTTGGATGTGGTATTGTTATGAATTTTAGTGGATCTTTTTTGGGATTGATAGTGTTTTTGATTTATTTGGGTGGGATGATGGTAGTATTTGGTTATACGACGGCTATGGCTATGGAGTTGTATCCTGAGGTGTGGGTTTCTAATAAGGTTGTATTGGGGGCTTCTTTATTGGGGTTAATTATGGAGGTGGTATTGGTTGTGTGTGTGTTTGAGGAGGAGGTTGTTGGATTGATTTTTGGTTTTAGTGATTTAGGGGATTGGGTTGTTTATGGGGTTGAAGACTATGGATTTGTTAGTGGGGAGATTGTAGGTGTTTCTGCTTTATATGGTTATGGTATGTGGTTGGTAGTTGTTACTGGGTGGTCCTTACTTGTTGGGGTTGTTGTTGTTATGGAGGTTACTCGTGGAAGTTAGGTAAAGCTTATTATAGTAAGACTTAGTGTTAGTGTAATTAGAAAAGATAGGAAGTAAAGTTTGATTTGGCCTTTTTGGTTTGAGATGAGTGTTGAGGTTTTTATTTGGAATGAGGAGATTGATTTTGGTACGGTGCTTTCTATTCAAGTTATGTCAAGTAGTATTGATGCTATTTTTTGGCTAAAGAATAAGTTATAGAGGGGTTGAGTTCGGTGTATGATGGTTGGGAAGTATCCTAGGAGGTTGGAGAATTTCAGTATGTTTGAGGGAGTGTTGTGTTTTAGATTCTGTGTTATTAGGTTGATTTCTGTAGCTACTGTGAATCCTAGTAGAGTGATTAGTATAGCAGTTATTTTTATATAGGTCGGTATGGTTATTTGTGGGACTGTGGTTGGTATGATGTTATTTGAGATGAGAAAGCCGGCAAAGATGCTTCCTATTAGGAGGCGTTTAATTGGGTTAATTAATAGTGGATTGTTTTCGTTGATAATGATTAGTGCGGGAAAGCGTGGTTGTCCTATAAGGGCGAAGTAGATAATGCGGGAACTGTATACTGCTGTTAGGGAGGTTGCGATTAGGGTAAGTGTTAGGGCTCAGGCGTTGGTGTATGACGTGTTAATGGCTTCAATGATAGCGTCTTTAGAGTAGAACCCTGTAAGGTAGGGTATTCCTGTTAGGGCTAAGCTTCCAGCGATTAGTGCTGTGGTAGTAAAGGGTAGGGTTTTGTATAGGCCACCTATTTTTCGAATGTCTTGTTCATCATTTAGGCTGTGGATAATGGAGCCTGAGCATAGGAATAGTATTGCTTTGAAAAAAGCGTGGGTGCATATGTGGAGAAATGCTAGGTATGGTTGGTTAATGCCTAATGTGACTATTATGAGGCCTAGTTGGCTGGAGGTGGAGAAGGCTACGATTTTTTTAATATCGTTTTGGGTGAGGGCGCAGATGGCTGTAAATAGAGTGGTTATTGCTCCGAGACATAGTATGGTGGTTTGAATGGTTTTGTTATTTTCTGTTAGTGGGTAGAATCGGATTAGTAGGAAGATGCCTGCTACTACTATAGTGCTGGAGTGGAGTAGGGCTGAGACGGGTGTTGGTCCTTCTATTGCGGAGGGTAGTCAAGGGTGGAGTCCAAATTGGGCTGATTTTCCTGTTGCTGCTAGTAGTAGTCCTGCTAGTGGTAGGTTGGTGTTGGTCGGGTTAAGCATGAAGATTTGTTGGAGTTCTCAGGTGTTTAGGTTAAGTAGGAATCAGGCTATGGCTGCTAGGAATCCTACATCTCCAATTCGATTGTATACGATTGCTTGGAGTGCTGCTGTGTTGGCGTCAGTTCGTCCATATCATCATCCAATCAATAGGAATGATATGATTCCTACTCCTTCTCATCCGATGAATAATTGGAATAGGTTGTTGGCTGTGACTAGGATTATCATTGTAATGAGGAATACTAGTAGATATTTGAAGAATCGGTTGATGTTGGGGTCTGAGTGTATATATCATATTGAGAACTCTAGGATAGATCATGTGACGAATAGTGCTACTGGTATAAAGATTATTGAGAAATAATCCATTTTGAAACTAAGGCTTAGTTTTATAGTTTGGATAGTAATTCAGTGTCAGTTTGAGATAATTGTTTCTTGGCCTGATTGAATAAATATTATTGCTGGGATAAGGCTTACTATAAAGGAGTATGAGATTGCAGTTTTTGCGTAGTTAGGGTATGATTTTTTGGTGTATGAGTTAGAGCTTGATAGTATGACTGGTAGTGTTAGGATTAATAGGGGTAGTAGAATGAGTGAGGTGAGCAGGTTTATTACTTTTATTTGGAGTTGCACCAATTTTTTGGTTCCTAAGACCAATGGATAACTTCTATCCTTTAAAAGTGGAAAAAAAAGCCGTGTTTTTATACACGGGAGCATGAGTTAGCAGTTCTTGCATACTTTTTTGGTAGATAAGAGTTTTTAGTCTCTATTATTAGATTCACAATCTAATGTTTTGTTTAAACTATATCTGCAATATAGTACGCCTAGAATAATTTTAGGATTGATGGATAGGAGGAGTAGAGGCAGTATGTGTAATGTTATGAGGGTATTTTCTCGTGTGTAGGATGGTGGGAGGTTAATCATGTGGTGGGTTTGTTTGCCTCGCTGTGTTATAATAAGTATGTATAAGGAGTATATGGCCGTGATGATGATGTTAATTCCTATTAGGATAATTGATAGTGATGATCAAGAGAATGATGATATTATTACTAGTAGTTCTCCGATAAGGTTAATTGATGGTGGTAGGGCTAGGTTTGCTAAGCTGGCTAAAAGTCATCAGGTGGCTACAAGGGGGAGTGTTGTTTGGAGGCCTCGAGCCAGAATTATAGTTCGACTATGGATTCGTTCGTAGTTAGAATTGGCTAGGCAGAATAGTGCAGAGGAGGTGAGGCCATGTGCAATTATTAGGGCTGTTGCCCCTATATAGCTTCATGGGGTTTGAATAAGGATGGCCACGATTACTAGTGCTATGTGGCTTACTGATGAATAAGCGATTAGTGATTTTAGGTCTGTTTGGCGTAGGCAGATGGAGCTTGTTATAATTATGCCTCATAATGATAGTATTATGAATGGGTATGCTATGAAATTGGTAGATGGGCTTAGTATGGTTGTAATTCGTATTATTCCGTAGCCCCCTAGTTTAAGTAACACTGCTGCAAGTATTATTGAACCGGCAATTGGTGCTTCTACATGTGCTTTTGGTAGTCACAGGTGTAGACCGTATAGGGGTATTTTTACTATGAAAGCTATTATACATGCTAATCATAGGAGGGAGTTGCTTCATGAGTAGGTTAGCTGGTTGGATCAGAGTTGTATAAGTAGAATGTTTAGGGATCCTGTGGTGTTTTGTATATGGGTTAGTGCGATAAGAAGTGGAAGGGATCCTACTAAGGTGTAGAATAGGAAGTACAATCCTGCATTTAGTCGCTCTGTTTGGCCCCCTCATCGTGTGATGATGATTAGTGTTGGTATTAAGGTTGCTTCGAATGAGATGTAAAACAGGATTAGTTCTGTGGTCGTAAATGTTACGATTAAGAAAATCTGTAATAGAATTAGTATGGTAATATATAGTTTTTTTCGTGTGTGAGATTCATTAATTAGGTGGAATTGACTGGCGATGATTGTTAGTGGGAGAAGTCATAAAGTTAATATTATTAGTGGGGTTGACAGGGCGTCTGAGAAGTATGTTGGGGTGAGGTTTAGACTGTTGTCGTTGAATTGGTTTAATAGGGGCAGGCTGATTAGGGTGATCAATAGGCTGTACATGGTGGTGTTAATTCAGATTATGCTATTTTTTGATAGTCAAACTAGGGGGATTAGTATGGCTGTTGGTAGGATAATTTTTAGCATTGTAGGAGATTTAGGTTTTGTACATAATCGGTGCCATATGTGTTTGATACCATGACTAGTAAGGATAAGCCTAAGGCAGCTTCACAGGCTGCGAATACTAGTAGGACAATAGGGAGTATATTGGCTAGTGTTATGTGTGAGTTGAGGGTGGTTACAGTTATGATTACGAATAGGGATAGTATTATGCCCTCTAGGCATAGTAAGGATGATATTAGATGGGAGCGGTATATTAGTAGGCCTAGTAGTGATACTATGAATGCTAGGATTATGTTTATGTACAGTAGGGTCATTTGATAATTATGTGTAATGTCATAATCTAATGAGTCGAAATCATTTGTTTTGTGTTAAACTAATTATCAGTTATTCAGCTCATTCTAGTCCTTTGTGTGATCATTCGTAGGCTAGGCTGATGGCTAAAAGAATGATTAGTGATAATGATATAGTAAGTATGCTATTCAGATTAGTTGTTTGGGAAGCTCATGGGAGTGGGAGTAGTAGGGCGATTTCTAGGTCAAATAGGAGGAATGTAATTGCTACTAGAAAGAATTTTATTGAAAACGGGATTCGGGCGGATTCTATTGGATCGAAGCCGCATTCGTATGGGCTTGATTTTTCAGCATATGAGTTTGTTTGTGGTATTCAAAAAGCAATGAATACTAGTGTTGATGCTAGTAGGGTGTCAATTAGTAGTGTCGTTACGAAGTTTATTACTCTTTTTCGGGGTTGACCGAAGCTGATTGATTGGAAGTCAATTGTACTGCTTATACTAAAAGGGTAGGAGCCTCATCAGTAAATGGAGACGTACAGGAATAGTCATACTACGTCTACGAAGTGTCAGTATCAAGCGGCGGCTTCGAAGCCGAAGTGGTGTTTGGATGTAAAATGGAATTTTAGTTGTCGTATGAAACATACTAGGAGGAATGTTGACCCGATAATTACGTGGAAGCCGTGGAATCCAGTAGCTATGAAGAATGTGGATCCATACACTCCGTCTGCAATTGTGAATGGGGTTTCATAGTATTCGAAGGCTTGGAGTGTGGTGAAGTAGATTCCTAGTAAGATTGTAATAAATAGGGCTTGTAACATGTTTTTTCGGTTTCCTTCCATTAGACTGTGGTGGGCTCATGTAATGGATACGCCTGAGGCCAGTAGGATTGATGTATTTAGAAGTGGGACTTCTAGGGGATTTAGGGGGTGAATACCTGTGGGTGGTCAGCAGCCTCCTAGCTCTGGGGTTGGGGCGAGGCTTGAGTGATAGAATGCTCAGAAGAAGCCGATGAAGAAGAATACTTCTGATAGGATAAACAGGATTATGCCGTATCGTAGGCCTTTTTGTACAATAGGTGTGTGGTGGCCTTGAAAGGTGCTTTCTCGTACTACATCTCGTCATCATTGGTATATGGTTAAGGTGTTGGTTAATAGGCCTATGGTGAGTAGAATGGTCGAGTTGAAGTGGAATCATATCACTAGTCCTGATGTTAATAGAAGGGCTGATAGGGCTCCTGTTAAGGGTCATGGGCTTGGGTTTACTATGTGGTATGCGTGAGTTTGGTGGGTCATTAGGTATTATCATGTAAGTACAGGCTTAGTAGTAGTGTGAATACGTAAGCTTGAATTAATGCTACGGCGAATTCTAGGATTGTTAGGAGGATTAAGATGATGAATGTGATGAGTGATGTTAGTATACTAATATTTAGTAGGGCTAGGGTGGCTCCTCCAATGAGGTGGATTAATAGATGTCCTGCTGTAATGTTTGCTGTTAGTCGTACCGCTAAGGCCACTGGTTGGATTAGTAGGCTGATTGTTTCAATAATGATAAGTATGGGGATTAGGGGGATGGGTGTGCCTTGTGGTAAAAAATGGGCTAGTGATGCTTTGGTTTTGTAGCGGAAACCTAAAATTACTGTTCCTGTTCATAAGGGAATGGCTATTCCTAGGTTTATTGATAGTTGGGTTGTTGGTGTGAAGGAATGTGGTAGTAGGCCTAGCAGGTTTGTGGATCCGATGAATATAATTAGTGATATGAGTATAAGGGTTCATTTCTGTCCGCTATTGTTGTGAATTATTATTATTTGTTTGGATGTCAGATGTAGTAGTCATCGTTGGATTGAGATTAAGCGGTTGCTGATTAGTCGATTGGTGGATGGGAATAGGATACTAGGGAATATAATGATTAGAGTAACAATAGGTAGTCCTATTATTGTTGGGGTAATGAAAGAGGAGAATAAATTTTCGTTCATTTGGTTTGTCAGGGGGTTGAGTGTTTTGTTTTTTTTGTGCTAGTGGGTTCTGGGTTTTGGTAATATATGTGTTTTGAGATTTTTAGTTGTATAATAATATATAGTGTTAGGATTATAGATAAAATAGTAATAAATCATGAGGATGTTTCGAGTTGTGGCATCTCACTAAGGGGAGACTATAACTCCCTCTCTTTAACTTAAAAGGTTAATGCTTTGGATTAGCTTCTTAGTGTATTTATAGTATGGATGAGGATCATTTCTCGAAGTATTTTAGTGGAACTAGTTCAAGTACGATTGGTATGAAGCTGTGGTTGGATCCGCAAATTTCGGAGCATTGACCATAGTATAGACCTGGTCGTGTTGATATTAGGGTTGTTTGGTTTAGACGTCCTGGGATTGCATCTGTTTTTAGGCCTAGGGATGGTACAGCTCATGAGTGTAATACGTCCTCAGATGAAATTAATATTCGAATGGTTAATTCTGTTGGGAGTACTACTCGATTGTCTACTTCTAGGAGTCGCAGCTCTCCAGGTTTTAATTCTTGAGTTGGGATCATGTAAGAGTCAAAGGTTAGGTTTTCGTAGTCTGAGTATTCGTAGCTTCAGTATCATTGGTGACCTAGTGTTTTTACAGTTAAATATGGGTTGTTGATTTCATCTATTATGTATAGGATTCGGAGAGAAGGTAGTGCAATTATAATTAGAATAATTGCTGGGAGGATGGTTCAGATTGTCTCTACTTCTTGTGCGTCTATTGTACTGGTGTGAGTTAGGTTAGTTGTTAGTATGACTGAGATGAGGTAAAGTACAAGGGAGCTGATAAGGAAAACAATTATTAGTGCGTGGTCATGGAAGTGTAGTAGCTCTTCTATGATAGGGGAAGTTGCGTCTTGAAATCCTAATTGGAATGGGTACGCCATAGAGATATATAGGGATTAAACCTATAATTTAACCTTGACAAAGTTATGTAAATTTTACTAATATCTCTCTAGTGGAGAAAGACATAATGGTTATGGTGTTGGCTTGAAACCAATTGTAGGGGGTTCGAATCCTTCCTTTCTTATTTTGGATTGACATATGTGGGTTCTTCAAATGTGTGGTATGGTGGGGGGCATCCGTGTAGTCACTCTAGATTGGTTGATGATAGTTCTACTGTTGAAATCTCTCGTTTTGATGAGAAGGCTTCTCAAATTATAAAGATCATGAGAATTACGGCTGTTAGAGAGATGAAGGAGCCTATAGAAGATACTGTATTTCATGTGGAGTATGCATCTGGGTAGTCTGAGTAGCGTCGTGGTATGCCTGATAGGCCTAGGAAGTGTTGTGGAAAGAATGTTATGTTCACTCCTACAAATATAATAAGGAAGTGGATTTTAGCTCAGGTTTGGTTTAGTGTGTAGCCGGAGAATAGTGGGAATCAATGTACGAAGCCTCCTATGATGGCAAATACAGCCCCTATGGATAGAACGTAATGGAAGTGTGCTACTACATAGTAGGTGTCGTGCAGTACAATGTCAAGTGAAGAATTGGCTAGGACGATCCCAGTGAGTCCTCCAATTGTGAAAAGGAAAATGAAGCCCAGTGCTCATAGTATTGCCGGGGATCATTTAATGTTTCCTCCATGCAGAGTTGCTAGTCAGCTGAATACTTTTACTCCGGTTGGAATGGCGATGATTATGGTTGCTGAGGTGAAATATGCTCGTGTGTCAACGTCTAGGCCTACTGTAAATATATGGTGGGCTCATACGATGAAACCTAGGAATCCAATTGATATTATAGCTCATACTATGCCTATATATCCAAAGGGTTCTTTTTTACCTGAATAGTAGGTGACGATATGTGAAATCATTCCGAATCCTGGCAGGATGAGGATATACACTTCTGGGTGTCCGAAGAATCAGAAAAGATGTTGATATAAGATTGGGTCTCCTCCTCCTGCAGGGTCGAAGAATGTGGTATTTAGATTTCGGTCTGTTAGTAGTATTGTAATTCCGGCAGCCAATACTGGCAGGGATAGTAGGAGTAAAACAGCTGTGATTAATACTGATCAGACGAACAGTGGGGTTTGGTATTGTGATAGGGCTGGGGGTTTTATGTTGATGATTGTTGTGATGAAATTAATGGCCCCTAGAATTGATGAGATTCCTGCTAGATGGAGAGAGAAAATCGCTAGGTCTACGGAGGCTCCGGCATGTGCTAAGTTGCCTGCTAGGGGTGGATATACTGTTCATCCTGTACCGGCTCCGGCTTCTACTGTTGAGGAGGCTAGTAGGAGGAGGAATGATGGTGGTAGGAGTCAGAAGCTTATGTTGTTTATTCGAGGGAATGCTATGTCTGGGGCTCCAATTATTAGTGGGATAAGTCAGTTTCCAAATCCTCCGATTATGATTGGTATTACTATGAAGAAAATTATTACGAATGCATGGGCTGTTACGATTACATTATAAATCTGGTCGTCGTCTAGTAAGGCCCCGGGTTGGCCGAGTTCCGCTCGGATTAGCAAGCTCAGGGCAGTGCCTACTATTCCTGCCCAAGCGCCGAATAGCAGGTATAGGGTGCCAATATCTTTGTGATTGGTTGAGAAAAGTCAGCGGTTTATGAACATAGGTAAAATGGCCGAGTAGGCATTAGACTGTAAATCTAAGGACAGAGGTTGTAGTCCTCTTTTTACCAGGCCCTATAGTGTATGTCACATATCGAATTGCAAATTCGGAGAAGCAATTTTAAACTTGCTGGGGCTTCTCCCGCCTTTTTTTTTTACGCGGCGGGAGAAGTAGATTGAAGCCAGTTGTTTAGGGTTTTTAGCTGTTAACTAAAGTTTTGTGGGATAAATGCCCACCAATCTAGTGAGGGCTTAGCTTAATTAAAGTGATTGATTTGCGTTCAATAGATGTGGGGTGTGGTCCTGCAGTCCTTATCTACAGAAACTAAGTGTGTTGCACTTACTTAGGGCTTTGAAGGCTCTTGGTCTGTAGTTAACCTAAGTTTCTATTCTAGTAGGGCTAGGATTGGTGATATTGGTAGGATGAGGGTTGATAAGATGATTAGGGGCGGTAGGAGGGTTATTGGTTTGGTGGTGGTGAATTGTCATTTGATTTTTATGTTGTTTTTGGATGGGAGTATAGTTAGGGATGTGGAGTATGTTAGGCGTATGTAGAAATAAAGGTTTAGGAGTGCTGTTATTGCTATAATGGTGGGTATAATAATGTTATTATTTTTTGTAAGTTCTTGGATGATTATTCATTTTGGTATGAATCCTGATAGTGGGGGTAGGCCTCCTAGGGACAGTAAGGTTATTAGGATGGTTGTGGTTATTAGTGGCGTTTTGTTTCATATGTGTGATAGTGATAAGGTTGTTGTTGATGAATTTGTTATCAGTATGGCAAATATTGTTGTAGTCAGTAGGATATAAATTGTTAGGTTTAGTAGTGCTATGGTTGGGTTGTAAATTATGATAGCTGTTATTCATCCTATGTGGGCGATGGATGAGTATGCTATAATTTTTCGTAGTTGGGTTTGGTTTAGTCCTCCTCAACCTCCAACGGCAATAGATAGGATTGATATAGTTAATAGTAGGTTTGGGTTTATTGTTGGTGATATTTGGTATAGAATCGATATTGGGGCTAGTTTTTGTCAAGTCAATATAATTAAGCCTGATGATAATTTAATTCCTTGTGCAACTTCTGGTACTCAGAAGTGAAATGGGGATAATCCTAGTTTTATGGCTAGGGCCAGTGTTATGATAATTGACGTTGTTGGGGTAAGTGGTTTTGTAATTGATCATTGACCTGAGTAGATTAAGTTTATGGTGATGGCTAGTATTAGTAATATTGATGCGGTGGCTTGTGTTAGTAGGTATTTTGTGGAGGCTTCTATGGATCGTGGATTATATTTTTTTATTAGAATAGGGATTATGGCTAGTATATTTATTTCGAATCCGATTCATACTATAAGTCAGTGGGAGGTGGTTATTACAATTATTGTGCTTAGTACAATTGTTAGTATGATTATTATGAGGATTGCTGGGTTTATTAGTATGGGAAGGATATGAACCAACATTTTCGGGGTATGGGCCCGATAGCTTATTTAGCTTACCTTACTTAGGATATGGTGTAATATGGTAGCACTAAGATTTTTGGATTCTTTGGAGTAGGTTCGAGTCCTACTGTTCTAGAAATAAGAGGGTTTTCACCTCTATGTTTTACTCTATCAAAGTAACTCTTTTGTCAGACATATTTCTTATGTTTGTGGTGGGATGCTTGCCGTGGTAATTGGTATTGCTACATGTCACATGCATAGGGCTAGAGTAATGGGTAGGAAGTTTTTTCATACCAGGTGTATTAGTTGGTCGTATCGGAATCGTGGGTAGGATGCTCGGATTCATAGGAAGGTTGAGGTTAGTAGAATGGTTTTGGTGATTAGATTGGTTGAGTGTAGTTCTGGTATTATGGGGTTGTGGAATGTATTTATGAATAGGATTGTTGTTAGGGTATTTATTATGATGATGTTAGCGTATTCGGCTATAAAGAATAGGGCGAATGGGCCTCCAGCATATTCTACGTTAAAGCCTGATACTAGTTCTGATTCTCCTTCTGTAAGGTCAAATGGAGCTCGGTTTGTTTCTGCTAGTGTGGAAGTGAATCATATTATGGCAAGTGGTCATGATGATAGGATGAGCCAGGTATATTCTTGAGTGATTATTAGTGTTGATAGTGAGAATGACCCGTTTAGAAGAAGTACTGATAGGAGAATAATTGCTAGGGTGACTTCATAAGAAATGGTTTGTGCTACAGCTCGTAGGGATCCGATTAACGCGTATTTTGAGTTTGACGCTCAGCCTGATCATAGGATTGAGTAAACTGTTAGGCTGGATATAGCTAGTATGAATAGTACGGCTAGATTTATGTTGATTAGTGAGTCGGGTATGGGTAGGGGGATTCATATTACTAGGGCCAGGGTTAGAGCTAGGATTGGGGCTGTTAAGAATATAAGTGGGGATGATGTAAGTGGACGTAGTGGTTCTTTAGTGAATAGTTTTATAGCGTCGGCTAAGGGTTGTAGGAGTCCGTACGGTCCTACTACATTGGGTCCTTTTCGAAGTTGTATGTAGCCTAGTAGTTTACGTTCGATTAGTGTTAAGAAGGCTACGGCTAGTAGGATTGGGATGATTAGTGTTAGGAGGTTAATTATGAACATGGTGTTAGGAAGAGGAGTTGAACCTCTGGTTGTAAAATCTTAAGTTTTATGCAATTGCCGGTCTCTGCCATCCTAACAATAATCCTGCTCTTGGATTGGGTGAGTTGCTAGTTATTAGATTGATATTGTGTCATCTATTAATTTTAAGGCGCTTGTATCAAGTTGGCCTTGTTTCTCTTATCCTTTCGTACTGGGAGGAACGCAAAATAGATAGAAACCGACCTGGATTACTCCGGTCTGAACTCAGATCACGTAGGACTTTAATCGTTGAACAAACGAACCATTAATAGCGGCTGCACCATTTGGATGTCCTGATCCAACATCGAGGTCGTAAACCCTATTATCGATATGGACTCTCAAATAGGATTGCGCTGTTATCCCTAGGGTAACTTGTTCCGTTGATCAATTGTATTGGATCATTGAAGATATTGAGCTTTGACTTGTTAGTCTTGGCTAAAATCACTCGGAAGTTTTTTTGTATTCCGAGGTCACCCCAACCTAAATTGCTAATCCAGTAAATAATTAGTTTAGTTTCCTTAGAGTTTTGATGTTTTATTTATGGGTTAGTTAATTAAAGCTCCATAGGGTCTTCTCGTCTTATTTGTATATTCCCGCCTCTTCACGGGAAGGTCAATTTCACTGATTGGAAGTAAGAGACAGTTAAACCCTCGTGTGGCCGTTCATACAAGTCCTTATTTAGAGAACAAATGATTATGCTACCTTTGCACGGTCAGGGTACCGCGGCCGTTTAACTTATGTCACTGGGCAGGCAGTGCCTCTAATAGTGGTTATGCTAGAGGTGATGTTTTTGGTAAACAGGCGGGGTTTGTGTTTGCCGAGTTCCTTTTACTTCTTTTAATCTTTCCTTTGGTGCACTCCTGTGTTGGATTAACAGTTGAATAAATAAGTGTTTTAGTTGTTGGGTTGAACTTATTTTGTTGTTAACTATCAGTGGGCATTCGTTCTGATATAAGCTTGTGCAGGGAGAAACTAGTTCTTGTTACTCATATTAACAGTGTCTCTTCTATATAATAAATAGAGTGGTCCAATATTAGATTAGGGGTTTGCTGATTATTTTATGGATTAGGGTTTTAGGGGAGTTTGAGCTTTAACGCTTTCTCAACTGGTGGCTGCTTTTAGGCCTACTGTGTGGATTTTTTGAGCTTACTCTCTAATTAAGGTTGTATCCTGATTCTAAAAGGCTGTACCCTTTTAGATTATATTTTAAGTCTACATTTAATTTGTGTGCTTTTTAGGTATGACTTAAAGTTGAACTAAAATTCTATTTTGGACAACCAGCTATCACCAGGCTCGGTAGGCTTTTCACCACTACCCATAAGTCTTCTCACTATTTTGCCACATAGATGAGTTTGCTCTATGGCTGCTCTTGGGTAGCTCGTCTGGTTTCGGGGTTTTTGGCTTAAGTTCTCTTTGTCAAGATATTCTGGTTAAATCATTATGCAAAAGGTACAAGGGGTAAGCTTTGCTGCTTTTCACTTTTAATTTGTCTTTCATCTTTCCCTTGCGGTACTATCTCTATAGCGCCTATTAGAATTTCTATCTCCTATACTTTTATTTAGTAAATGTTTTGTTGGGGGGGAAGGTGGTAGTTGTATTGTGTGTGGTATGGGCTAGTATTTGTTCAAAGTGGCCATTGTTGTATGGAATCTTCTGGGTGTAGGCCAGGTGCTTTGAGTAAGCTACACTTTGATTTATCCAAGCGCACTTTCCAGTACGCTTACCTTGTTACGACTTGTCTCCTCTTGTGTGTGTATACGCTAGTTAATAGGGTTAGTTGGTAGTATTTTAGTACTTGAGGAGGGTGACGGGCGGTGTGTGCGTGCTTCATGGCCTTATTCAATTAAGCTCTCTATTCTTAATTTACTACTAAATCCTCCTTCTGTTTTCAAATTTCATGAAAATTTTCGTTGGTGTTCTATATTAGAAAATGTAGCCCATTTCTTCCCAACCCATGGGCTACACCTTGACCTAACGTTTTTATGTCTTATGTTTATGCTTACTGTGTGTCCTTTTTAGGGTTTGCTGAGGATGGCGGTATATAGGCTGTATTAGCAAGGGTTGGTGAGGTTTATCGGGGTTTATCGATTACAGAACAGGCTCCTCTAGAGGGATATAAAGCACCGCCAAGTCCTTTGAGTTTTAGGCTGTTGCTAGTAGTACTCTGGCGAATAGTATTGTTATGTTGACTATTGGGGTTTAGGGCTGAGCATAGTGGGGTATCTAATCCCAGTTTGTGTCTCAGCTATAGTGTGGTCTGGTTATTTAAAGTCACTTTCGTGGTTTATTTTTGTCTTAGCCTGGGCTTTCTACGGCATGGCTATAGATTTAACTTTATGGGGGGGGGGTTCCCTTTAACACTCTTTACGCCGTATGTCTATTAACTTGGGTTAATCGTATGACCGCGGTGGCTGGCACGAGATTTACCAACCCTGTACTAGTATGGCTTAGTCAAACTTTCGTTTATGGCTTAAGTTTTGTCACTGCTGTATCCCGTGGGGGTGTGGCTTGGCAAGGTGTCGTGAGCTACTTTTAGTGTGCTTGATACCCGCTCCTCTTTATCTGTTGCGATTTGAAGGGCATTTTCACTGGAGTGTGGATGCTTGCATGTGTAATTCTACTAGAGGCTAATAGAAAGGCTAGGACCAAACCTTTGTGTTTATGGAGTGTTAGTACTCATCTAGGCATTTTCAGTGCCTTGCTTTGTGTATTAAGCTACATTAAC